TTAAAATAAAGTGACTGAAGTTTAAGTGGTAGATTGTAAATCTATAAATGAGGTTATACTCCTTTATTAACTCTATAGTATAAGAATAACATTAAATTGCAAGTTTAAAGATGTGTAGATCACTAGGGTTTAAATTTAGAATTTAAAAGAGTAAACTTTTTTTTAAAGCTTTGAAGGCTTTTAGTTTGAATAACTTAAAATTCTATTAGTAGAATAGAATAAAAATGGGTATAAAAATTCCTAAGAAGTTGAAAGCTATTGTAGAAGAGGAAAAGACTAAATTTAATATAATTGTATTTGATTTGGTATTGAATCTAATAATAGGGTTTAAAAGAAGTATAAGTGGATTGATAATTCGTAGGTAGAAATAAAGAGTAATTAGTGATGATAATAATAAGAACACAAGGGGAATGATTAAATTGTAGTTTATTATAAGTTGGATAAGCATTCATTTAGGGATAAAGCCAATTAGAGGTGGTAATCCTCCTAGGGATAGTAGATTAATAATAATTAATGTAAAATGGTAGGTATTAGTATGATAGTGCTGGATTAGTCTAGAGTATGTAAATATATTTAGTTTAAAGAAGAGGGTAGTAAGGGTAGACAACATGATGGAATAAATAAAAAAGTATAAAAATCAAAAAATTTCTCTAGTTAGCATGGCTATTAGTAATCATGCTAGGTGGTTAATAGATGAGAAGGCAATGATCTTGCGTAAATGTATTCTGTTCAACCCTCMAAGGGCGCCCAAAATGGCCGATAATATAGCTGAAATTATAATAATATTTATTATAATAGAGTTAATTTGTAAATATGAGATTAAAAATATAGGAGCAAGTTTTTGTAATGTGGATAATAAAAATACTTGAGGTCATATTAATCCCTCTACAATTTGCGGGAATCAAAGATGAAAAGGAGCAGCTGCTAATTTAAGAAGAAGGGCAAATATAATCAAGAAGTTACTAGCGGCAGGGAAGGAAATAAAGAAGAAACTAGATGAAATTAACAGGGCAGATCCTATTGCTTGAATTAAAAAGTATTTTACAGCTGATTCAGATAAATACTGGTTTATTTTTGATGTGATTAGTGGAATAAAGCATATTATGTTTAGTTCTAACCCAATTCAAACAGTTATTCAGCAAGTAGAAGAAATGGCAATAATAGATCCTAGAATTAGTAGTATAAGAAATAAATAATTCGAAAAAGGAAATAAGATTAAAAAGAGAAAAGTTAGTTTCATTTACGGGGTATGAGCCCATTAGCTTAATTTAGCTTATCTTTTAATAAAATTAATATGATTTGTGGGTAAATATTTGAATTATTCGTTGGTGTAAAGGCACGATAAGTTTTGATCTTTTAAGAAGTGGTGTAAATCCACTACGTATAATATAGGTATATAAATTTACATTATTAGCTCTATCAAAGCTACCCTTTTTGTCAGGCACTATATTTGGAATTAGTATGACATTAGTTTATTTTAAATGGTTTATAAATAAAATTTATAAGTTATTTAAAGAAACAAAAATACTAGTAATAGTGTAATGTTATTATAATATTATATATGCTGTCAGGATTTATAACAGTAAATTGTATATAAGTTAATCACGTTTTTACATATCAAAATGAGGAATATATACATTTAATATTATATAAATTTTATCTGTTTTGGGCCTATTATTTTAAAGATTTATTTTCTTTTTTTAGTGTAGTTGAAAAAATTAATGATAAAATAATTTTTTACTTTAATGTTACATGTGAAGTTTTATTTTGGCTTAACATTCTTATTTGCTTTATTGTTAAATTTACATGAAAATTAACTGTGTTCATTAATAGTTGATAAATTATTAACTTTTTGTAAAATTAAAAACATTTATAATTTTTAAAATCTCAGTATAAAGTTTTATTAACATGTATGAAAGTGTGAAATGGTGATTAATAAGTAAGCTTGATGAATATTTGTGCCAGCATTCGCGGTTATACTTTAAATTTAAGCAAAAAAATTAGATGTAGTTAAATGTGGATTATTACGGTATTATTAATAATAAAAGGTGAAATTAGGTTATTATTTTGTAATGTGGCTGTATAATTGTTATTGAAGCTAATAAAATTTAGGTATAAACTAGGATTAGATACCCTATTATTCTAAATTTAAATTATAAATAGGTCTTAATAGATAGTAGATATATTCTTTAAAATTAAAAAATTTGGCGGTTATTTAATCTTTTCAGAGGAACTTGTTTTATAATCGATAAACCACGTAGAATCTTACTTGCTAATGTTATTGTTTGTATACCGTCATTATTAGATAATTTTTAAAGAAGAAAAATTATTAAAATTAAATGGTTAATTAAATTAGATCATGGTACAGCTAATAGGCAAGTAAAAATGAGTTACAATAAATTATTTTAAATGKATTAATAAATTAAATTTTATTATGAAGGAGGATTTGATTGTATTGTTCATTTAATAAGTGAATAGTATATAAGCTCTAAATTATGTACATATCGCCCGTCGCTTTCACCTACAAGTGGAATAAGTCGTAACATAGTAAATATACTGGAAAGTGTATTTAGAACAAAGCATAGTTAATTAGTATAACATTTCGTTTACGTTGAGAAGGAACCGTGCAAATCGGATTGTTTTGATATTTTTATAAAAATTGTTTAATAATTATGGATTTTATATTGGTTAGAAAAAGTAATTAATGAAATTAAAAAGTTAGTAATGTTTAGTAAAATATAAATTAAACTATAGTGTACAAGTACCGTAGGGGAAATCGTTGAAAATTGTAATAGTAAAATTAAAAGTTTGTATCTTGTGTCTCAGGGAATATTTATATAATCTAAAGTATTTAGAGATCTCGAAATAAATACAGCTAATTTTATAAAAATGTTATTGTAGAAAATATATTTTAAATATAGAATTAAAGGTGAAATATCAGTCGGGATTTATTATATCTAGTTTTTTAAAATAAAAATTTAATTTTATTTTCTTGTGTATTCACTAAGAAATTTTAACGTAGGAGGGATAAGCTTCTTATGTGACTAACAAACAGGTAGAAAGTTGTACGTTTTTTAAATTAGGCTTAAAAATGGCTATTTTTATAAAGTGTTATAATTTAAATAAGTAGTAGAAAAATATTTTTTTTACCTTTTGTAATTATTATTTTAAAGTTTAAAGTAACATGGTATTTGAAATTATAATAATATTATTAGTAGAATTTTATGTAAGGTTTGTAATTAAAATAAGAGTTAATATATAAAATTGGCTTGGTATTAAAAAGGAATTCGGCAAAACCAATTTTTGCCTGTTTATCAARRACATGTMTGTTTGTAGGTATAAAAAGTCCAATCTGCCCACTGATATTATTTTTTAAAGGGCCGCAGTATTCTAACTGTGCAAAGGTAGCATAATCGTTAGTTCCTTAATTGGGATCTTGTATGAATGATTAGACAAAAAATTAGCTGTCTTTATAATTAAAATTGAAATTAACTTTTAAGTGAAAAGGCTTAAATTGTTTGAAGTGACGATAAGACCCTATAAAGCTTAATATTTATATAAGAGTTTGAGTGAAATGGATTTTAAAATTTTAAAGATTATATGTATTTTATTGGGGTGATAAAAGTAAAATTAAAATAACTGCTTTATTGTTTAAACAATGATATGTGATTAATGGGTTGTAAATGATCCTATTATGTGGAATAAAGATTAAGTTACTTTAGGGATAACAGCGTTATTTTTTTTAAGAGTTCTTATCGAAAAAAAAGATTGCGACCTCGATGTTGAATTAAAATATCTTTATAATTGTAGAGGTTATATAAGAAGGTCTGTTCGACCTTTAAATTTTTACATGATTTGAGTTCAGACCGGTTTGAACCAGGTCGGTTTCTATCTTTCAATAAAATGAAATTACTTTAGTACGAAAGGATTAAGTAATTGGAATAGTTTCAATGATGTTGCTTTGGCAGATTTTATGTACTGGACTTAGGATCCTGTTAAATAGATTTATATCTATAAGTAACTAAACTAAAATATCTAATAGTTTTGTGATTTTAATTGGGGTGGAAATTATTAATTATTTGGTTTTAATTATTTGTGTGCTAGTTAGAGTAGMTTTTGTTACATTGTTGGAGCGAAAGATTCTTGGCTATATTCAAATTCGAAAGGGGCCTAATAAAGTTGGGTATATAGGTTTGCTTCAGCCATTTTCAGATGCTGTGAAGCTTTTTACGAAGGAGCAAATTAGACCTACTATGTCTAACTTCTTGGTTTACTATATTTGCCCTATAGTTAGTTTGTTTATTTCTCTTTTAGTGTGGGTAGTTATTCCTTATGAAAGAGGGTTAATGAGGTTTGATTTAAGAATTTTATTTTTTCTTTGTTGTTTGAGTATAGGAGTGTATTCTACTATAATTGCAGGGTGGTCTTCTAATTGTAAGTATTCTTTGTTGGGGAGGTTGCGGTCAGTGGCGMAGACTATCTMTTATGAGGTCAGATTGGCTTTAATTTTATTGTCTTTTGTTATGCTAATTGGAGGATTTAATATAGAACTATTTAATAAATATCAAAATAATTTTTGGTTTGTAATTATTAGGTTTCCACTAAGGATGGTTTGATTAAGGTCGTGTTTGGCAGAAACAAATCGTACTCCGTTTGATTTCTCAGAGGGAGAGTCTGAATTAGTATCGGGGTTTAATACTGAGTACGGGGCAGGAGGCTTTGCTTTGATTTTCATGGCGGAATATGCGAGTATTTTATTTATAAGTGCTCTTTTTGTTATTTTGTTTTTAGGCAGAAGGCCTTTTAGTGTGTTATTTTACTTGAAATTAAGAATATTGGCGTTTGTTTTTGTTTGAGTTCGAGGGACTTTACCTCGGTTTCGTTATGACAAGTTAATATATATGGCTTGAAAAAGATATTTGCCTTTATCTATTAACTATTTGTTATTTTTTTTAGGGTTTAAAATAATTTGTTTTTGTGTTTTTAGTAGCTAATATTTGATAACAGGCATAAGTCTGAGCGATCAGGGGGTAGTTTAAAAATATAGAATAGTAGCTTTGGGAGCTAATGATAAAGATATTTCTTTCTCTCTGAGGTTATTTAAAATAAAATTAATTATAAACAAATGATAAATTTTAGTTCATTGATGGTTATAAGATCTATACTTATGTTTGTGTGTGGAATTTGAAGATTTAGCTATTATCATAAGCATTTGTTAAATTCTCTATTGAGATTAGAGTTTATAATGTTAAGGGTTTATTGATTGATAAGCTTGGAAATATGTGGCCTAGGTAGAGAAATCTATATTAKTTTATTTTTTTTAACTTTAACAGTGTGCGAGGGTGCTCTTGGACTATCATTATTGGTGTTGATTGTCCGAAGGCACGGAAGTGATTATTTTAAAAGGTTTAATGTATTGGTATGTTAAAATTATTATTGCCGGTGTTATTGTTGATGAAATATTGTAAGAATTGAGATGTGGTTCAGATAGGATTAGGGATTATTAGGTTTTTAATTGGGCTTAATTATTATCACAATTATAGGTTGTATGGTCTGGGATTTGGTTTGGGATTGGATTATTTAAGTTACGTGTTGATTTATCTTAGGGCTTGAGTAATATTTTTAATTTTGATTGCAAGAAGACGGGTAAAATTTTTTAATAGATATCGGTTTTTTTTTAGGGTTGTAAATTTGTTATTATTATTGAGTTTAATTTTAACATTTTCTTCTTTGAATTATTTATTGTTCTATATTAGATTTGAGGCTTCTTTGATTCCTACGTTAATTTTAATTTTGGGGTGAGGGTATCAGCCTGAGCGTATCCAAGCGGGGGTTTATATAATCTTTTATACATTAACTTTGTCTCTTCCTTTGTTGGTTAGATTATTGTATTTGTATAGAGAGGGCGGCAGATTAAATATAATAATGATATTAAATTTGGTTTTGGACCTAAATTATGTAAATATTATTTTATATTTAAGTATAATTATGGCCTTTTTAGTAAAGTTGCCAATATATATATATCATCTTTGGCTGCCTAAGGCCCATGTAGAGGCACCAGTTGCTGGTTCGATAATTTTAGCAGGCGTATTATTAAAATTAGGCGGCTATGGGTTGATTCGGGTATTGTATATATTTCAGAAAATAATACTTAATTGTTCTTGGTTATTAATTAGGATTAGGCTTTTAGGGGGACTAATAACAAGTCTTCTTTGCTTGCGTCAAGTAGATGTTAAATCTTTAATTGCTTATTCTTCTGTTGTGCATATAAGGTTAGTGTTATCTGGGCTAATAGTGTATAGTTGGTGGGGGTTAATAGGAAGTGTAGTTGTAATAGTGGGCCATGGCCTTTGTTCTTCTGGCTTATTCTGTCTTGCTAACATAGGATATGAGCGAGTTGGGAGACGAAGGCTGTTGATTAATAAGGGAATATTGAATTTTATACCTAGGATAGGATTATGATGGTTTTTACTTAGGATTGGTAATATGGCAGCTCCTCCTTCTTTAAATTTATTTGGAGAGATCAGTCTAATTATTAGATTAGTTAGGTGAAGTAAATACACTATATTTGGTTTGGCTTTTTTATCTTTTTTTAGGGCTTGTTATACTTTGTATATGTATAGGTTGAGTCAGCATGGGGTAATTTTTAAGGGGTTGTATTCTTGTAGTTCTGGAAAAGTTAATGAGTATTTAGTTTTATTTTTGCATTGGCTACCTTTAAATATTTTAATTTTGAAGTTGGATATAATTAGTGGAATTTATTATTATCTTTGAGAATTAGTCATTTGAGATTAATTTTAGATAATGGTTTGAAAAGTTTGCTTACACAAAAGAAGAATACTATCGCTGATTTTAGGTTCTTTTGTATTTTCTATAGTTGGTTTGTTTAAGTTGTTTAGAGGCGGCTTAGACATAGTTGAGTGGGAGCTAATAAGTTTGAATAGGCTTTCTGTTGTGTTTATCATAGTGTTTGATTGAATTTCAACTCTTTTTTTGTCTTTTGTTTTATTAATTTCAAGAATAGTTATGTTTTATAGAGGTAGTTATATAAAAGGCGATGAGAATTTTAGTCGTTTTATATATTTAGTGTTGGCTTTTGTGATATCTATGTCTTTGATAATTTTAAGTCCAAATTTCATTAGAATTTTATTAGGTTGAGATGGGTTAGGAGTTGTGTCTTACGTACTAGTTATGTTTTATCAAAATGAGAAATCAGCTAATGCCGGCATGTTGACAATTTTATCAAATCGGGTTGGAGATGTTGCTATTTTACTTAGAATTGGGCTGATGATAAGTTTGGGGAGGTGAAATTTTATTTTATATAGGTATTATATGGTGGATAGAGAGTGGTTGTTTGCAAAGGTTCTTATCATAGTAGCAGCTATAACAAAAAGAGCACAAATTCCATTTAGTGCGTGGCTTCCGGCGGCAATAGCTGCTCCTACACCGGTGTCAGCTTTAGTTCATTCCTCAACTCTTGTAACAGCGGGTGTGTATCTAATAATTCGTTTTAGATCTGGGCTGGAGGGGTCTTGGATTCAAAGAATATTGTTAATTATTTCTTGTTTAACTATATTTATAGCTGGACTGGGTGCTAATTTTGAATTTGACTTGAAAAAAATTATTGCATTGTCTACCTTAAGGCAGCTAGGGGTTATATTGAGAATTTTGTCTTTAGGATTTCCGGACCTTTCATTCTTCCATTTATTAAGGCATGCGTTATTTAAAGCGTTATTATTTATATGTGCTGGTGTTATCATTCACAGGGTTAGAGGCTATCAAGATATTCGTTACATGGGATGTCTAGTTGAGTTCATGCCAGTGAGAGTTTCTTTTTTGATAGTTGCAAATTTAGCTTTGTGTGGGTTTCCTTTTATGGCAGGGTTTTATTCCAAGGATATAATTTTAGAGGTAGCATTTATAAGTTGAATTAATTTTGTAGCCTTTTTATTATATGTAAGTGCTACTGGGTTAACAGTAAGTTATACTTTACGTTTAGTTTTTTATAGGCTGAGAAGAGGCTCAAATTTAAGTTGCTTAAATAATGTAAGGGATGAAGATAGAATTATATATAATCCTATAATTTTACTAGGGCTAAGCGCTATTTGTATAGGGTCCGTGTTGTCTTGGTTGTTATTTCCTGAGTGTTATATAATTTGTATAAGAGTATTTATAAAAAATATAGTTCTTTTAGTAAGATTTTTAAGAGGAGTAATAGGATATATGTTGAATTTAATAAATATCAGGGGTGTGTTAAAGTCAATAAATTTATATAAATTTAGAAGCATAGCCGGTAGCATATGGTTTATACCTTTCTTAAGAACTAAGAATATTAGAACTGTAAATTTGAATATAGGGACTAAAATAGAAGTGTATATAGATAAAGGGTGGTATGAGTACTATGGTAGGCAAGGGCTATATCATGTATTTTTAAATAGATTTGTATTTTTATATAATTTACAAGTAAATAATATTAAGGTGATTATAAAGATATTTATTATTTTGCTTTTAGTAATATTACTAATGTGCTTGTAGTATAAGCAACGTTAGTGACTAATATAATTTATTGAGAATATTGTGCTGAAGATACAAAAGAGATAGTAATATCTGTTAGTGTAAAGGGAGTGCGGATAGATTTTGTTGCAAGATTAAAGTAGTATTATAATTTGTGGGCTATAATGTGTTACGGTTAGTTACATAGCTTAAGAGTGAAACCCAAATAGTTTAAGAAAATGTTAATTTGTGGTGTTAAAGATGTAAAGTAGTGTTACTTTGGGTAAAGTTAACAAGTATAAGAAAATTTGGAAGTGTGTTACAAAAGAATTAGAAATTAAAAATTAATATGACGATTATTAAGAAATAAATATCTTATTGAATGTTTTCAAAACATTTGTTTTACTTAAACTAAATAATCATTCAAGTATACTATCCCATCATATCAGTATTAATGGATTTAAGATATAAAATGAGAAGTAAAGTAATGTTAGTACTTKTCCTGTGAGTACGTAAGGATCCTCTACTGGCCGGGCCCCAATTCAAGTTAAGAGGATAATAGTTACMACAAATCTTCAGAATAGTCTTTGTCTTATTGGATAGAAAACTAGTCTTTGGAATTTTGATACATGAGTCAAAGGTAGGATAGCTAAGATTGCTACTGAAGCCGCTAGTGCAATAACTCCTCCTAATTTATTGGGGATTGACCGTAAAATTGCATAGGCAAATAAAAAATATCATTCTGGTTGAATATGAGGAGGAGTTACCAGTGGGTTTGCAGGGATAAAATTATCGGGGTCTCCTAGTAAGTAAGGAGCTAGTAAAGTTAAATATAGTAGGGCTGTTAATATAACGATAAAGCCTACAATGTCTTTGAGTGTAAAATAAGGGTGAAATGGTACTTTGTCTAGTTGGCTTGAGATTCCCAAGGGGTTGTTAGCCCCTAGTTGGTGTAAAAATAAAATATGAATTATGGAGAAGGCAACGGCTACTAGCGGCAGGATAAAGTGGAATGAAAAGAATCGTGTTAAAGTGGCATTATCAACTGAAAACCCCCCTCAAATTCACTGTACTAATTCAACTCCAATAAAAGGAATGGCAGAAAATAAGTTAGTAATTACAGTTGCTCCTCAGAATGATATTTGGCCCCATGGTAAAACATATCCTAAAAAGGCAGTTGCTATGATTAGAAATAAAATTACAACTCCTACTATTCAAGCGTGAAGGTTTATATATGAGCTAAAGTAAATACCACGTCCGATGTGAATGTATAGGCAAATGAAGAAAAACGAGGCACCATTTGCGTGAAGAGTACGCAGGAGTCAGCCATAATTAACATCTCGACAGATATGGACTACTCTCGAAAAGGCGAGATTAATATGGGCTGTGTAGTGCATAGCTAGAAATAAGCCTGTTAAAATTTGAACAATTAGGCATAGGCCTAATAATGAGCCAAAATTTCAAAAAGTTGAGATGTTTCTTGGGAGGGGTATGTCAACTACTGCGCCGTTGGCAATTTTAAATAATGGGTGTGATTTTCGTAAGGGTGTTACCATTAGTTAATTAATCGTAGTGGTCCTTTAAATAAATTAATAATTTTTACTACAATAATTAGAGTAAGGAGTAAATAAGAAATGATATAGAGGGTAAATATTATTGAAGGGGAATTGTAAATTCATCTTACAATAATATGGGTGGAAGAGGAGAAATTTAATGAAGGAGAGGGCAAAGAGAATTTTATTGGTGAGAAGATTGAATCAGAAACCAAGTATAAAGGGGTTAGTATGATTGTAAGCAAAAATATAATACTGGCTGAAGAGGAAAAAATAAATGGTTCATTAGAGGCTAAAGAAGTRMCGTAGATAAATAGAATCAATATACCTCCCAGGAATACTAAGAATAAAATGTAAGAAAATCAAAATGAGTAGGTTGATATTCCAATAGTAATAGAGATTAAGATAGTTTGGATTAATAGGACTAGTCCTATGGCTAATGGGTGATATAAGTGGGTGAATAAGATTGATAAAGTTAATAATAGTGGGATGGTAAAAAATAGGATTCCATAAGTTTGGGGCTCTAAGAATGTAATATTCGTTATTGGTTTACAAGACCAAGGTTTTATTGTAAACTATTAGAGCATGGAGTTTTTAGATAAAATAAATCAGCTTTGTAATGAAAATACAATATGTTAAAAATACACTATAAAAACGAGGAATATAAACGGAATTTAACCGCTTGAGAAAAAGTTAGAAGCTTCTAGTCTTGGCATAATATTCCTTCTTAGTAGGAGAAAATCTCAATTTTATCATTAACAGTGATACACCTCTTTTTGGTTTCTACTAATAATTAGAAGGCTGTTAGCCTAAGTCTTAGGTCGAAACTAATTGCAATAATTCGCTTTCTAATTATAAAACTAGTTAACAATAACTTTTTATGAATGCAACTCATATATTTTAAATATAAATTATAGTCTTAAGCTTTATGATCATTCAAGGGCATTTTGTGATCATTCGTAATAAAGACCTAGAAGTAAGATAAATAAAAAGACTAAGCTAGTAGTAGATCAGGAAAAGATATTCGTTAGGTTTAGTGAAGAGATAATGGGTAATAGTAATGTGATTTCTACATCAAAAATTAGAAAAATAACTGCAATTAGGAAGAATCGTAAAGAGAATGGAAGTCGTGCTGAGTTTTTAGGGTCAAATCCACATTCATAGGGAGAATTTTTTTCCCGGTCTATTACTGTTTTTTTTGCTAATAAAGTTGCTAGTACTATAACTAGGGAGACGATAATTGAAGTAATAATAGAAATTAATAATATGGAAAAGATTATTTTTTCTAAATTTTAGACTTTTTGGTTGGAAGCCAAATATACTTTTTATATTAAAAAAACATCCTCCTCATCAATAGATGAAGACGTATAAGAATAGTCAAACTACGTCTACAAAGTGTCAGTATCAGGCAGCGGCTTCGAATCCTAGGTGGTGGGAGGATGAAAAGTGGCAGTTATAGAGACGAATGAGACAGACTAGTAAAAATGTAGTTCCAATAATTACATGCAAGCCATGAAATCCGGTTGCTACAAAAAATGTGGACCCGAATACAGAGTCAGCAATAGTAAATGATGCTTCTAAGTATTCAAATGCTTGAAGAAATGTGAAGTAAACACCTAGGATTACGGTTAATAGAAGTCTTTGGATTGCTTGTGTATAATTTGATTCTATAATTGCATGGTGGGCTCATGTGACAGTGGCGCCCGAAGAGAGAAGAATAGTAGTATTAAGAAGTGGGATTTGAAAAGGATTAAATGGTTGAATACCTAAAGGGGGTCAATATATTCCAATTTCAATAGTAGRKGAGAGCCTTCTGTGAAAAAAGGCTCAAAAAAAAGAAAAAAAGAATAATACTTCTGACAAKATAAATAAAATTATTCCTCAGCGTAAGCCCTTTATTACTGTTAGAGTGTGTGAGCCCTGGTAGGTACCTTCTCGAGTGATATCCCGTCATCATTGTAATATAGTTAGTGCAATTGTAAATAGTCTTAAAATAATAAGGTCCATGTTAAATTGATGAAATCATTTTACTAGTCCTGTTGTTAGTATTATTGCTCTAATTGAGCCTGTAAGTGGTCAAGGCCTTATATCTACTAGATGGTATGGATGAAAACCATGAGATGATGTCATTAGTTGATTTCTCTTATGTATAGGGTTCTTAGTACCGAGAATACGTAAGATTGAATAACTGCCACAGCAGATTCTAAAATTAATAGTAAAATTTKGGTGATAATTAGTAAGAATAAAAATAAATTAGAGAGTGAATTACCAGTTCCTCCTAATAAGGTTAATAATAAATGGCCAGCAATTATATTTGCAGCTAGTCGAATCGCCAGTGTGCCTGGTCGGATGACATTTCTAATTGTTTCAATTAGTACTATAAATGGCATAAGTACAAATGGAGTTCCCTGGGGGACTAAGTGGGTTAGCATATTTTGAGTAGTTTTGATTCACCCAAATAATATTAATGTTAGCCAGAGTGGTATTGATAGGGATAAAGTTATTGCTATGTGCCTAGATCTTGTAAATACATAAGGCAATAGGCCGAGTAGATTATTAAATATAATTAGAGTGAATAGTGAGATGAATAATACGGTAGACCCTAAGTGAGAGTGTAGAATTAGGGCTTTAAACTCATTATGAAGTGTATAGATTACTTTGCTCCATGAAAGAGACCATCGTGATGGGGAGGTTCAGTATAAATATGGTAAGTATATAACTCCTAAGATGGTAGAGATTCAATTAAGTGATAAATTTATAATTCTTGAGGATGGTTCGAAAATAGAAAATAGATTTATTATAATTTTCAATGTTTGTAATTATTTTGGCTAGCAAGAGAGGSGGCTTCTATTTTATTGAAGGGCTTGATGAAGTAATTTAATATTGCAATTAAAATTAAAGACAGGATAAATATAAAAAATAAATATAATCAATAAATAGGAGCTATTTGTGGTATAGAAAAGTATCCATAAGATAATTTATGCATGACAAGCATATGTTATAAATTAACTAACTTTTCAACCAGAAGTAGGCGCAGAATACTATAATAGATTTAAAAGATCAATACTTACTTTCAGTCATCTGGTGAGTTATTAATAGATAAAGTAGCTCAGTTTAAAAAGGAGTCGACAGATGTTCTTTCAATTACAATAGGTATAAATCTGTGGTTTGCTCCACAAATTTCAGAACATTGTCCGTAAAATAGGCCAGGTTGATTTATTAAAAACCTAGTTTGATTTAGGCGACCTGGAATGGCGTCTGCTTTTACTCCTAAAGAGGGAACAGTTCATGAATGAATTACATCCGCAGCGGAAATTAATACGCGAATTTGTGTGTTTATAGGTAGAATAGTTCGATTATCAACGTCTAGTAGGCGAAACATTGAAGTTTCTATTTCATTAGACGGGATTATATATGAGTCGAATTCAATTCCTATGAAGTCAGAATATTCATATCTTCAGTATCACTGGTGGCCGATAGTTTTTAGCGTTAGGGAAGGGTTGTTAACTTCRTCTAGTAGGTATAATAGTCGTAATGATGGGAGAGCAATAAAAATTAAGATAATGGCTGGAATTGATGTTCAAATGATTTCAATAGGTTGATTTTCTAACATATAACGGTTGATAAATGAGTTTGATATTAAGTTGAATATCATGTATGACACAAAAGTGATAATTAAGATCAATACGATTATAATGTGATCGTGGAAAAAAATTAATTGTTCTATTAGTGGGGAGGCACTGTCTTGAAATCTTAAATATGCTCATGTTGCCATTGGTTCCAAGAGAAGAAATACTTCCTTTTAGGATCTTAAATCCTATGCATCTATCTGCCATCTTAGAAGTTAGTGATTATAGGAATTTCTATATAAGAATGATCAGCTGGAGGGTGGTTGTGATTTCACTCTACTGAGGAAGATAGATAAGAGGCAAATATAACTTGTCGGTTTATTATAAAGGCTTCTCATACAATTAAAAGGAATATTAAAGTGGCTACAAATGAGATTATAGAGCCCAAAGAAGAAACAATGTTTCATGTGGCGTAGGCATCTGGGTAGTCTGAATATCGACGTGGTATACCGTTGAGTCCTAAGAAGTGTTGTGGGAAAAAAGTTAGGTTTACTCCAACAAAAGTTACTAAAAAGTGGGTTTTTAGTAGTTTAGGATTTAGGGATAGTCCGGTTATTAAAGAAAATCAATTTGTAATTCCAGCGAAGATCCCAAATACAGCTCCTATTGATAGAACATAATGGAAGTGGGCAACAACATAATAAGTGTCGTGAAGGATAATGTCAATAGAAGAATTAGCTAGAACAACTCCAGTTAGCCCACCAACTGTAAATAGAAAAATAAATCCAGTTGCCCATAGAGTAGGAGGAGAGTAATTTATTTGCGAGCCATGGAGAGTTCTTAGTCATCTGAAGATTTTAATTCCAGTTGGGACAGCAATAATTATGGTAGCTGATGTAAAGTAAGCACGAGTGTCGACATCTATACCTACAGTAAATATATGATGGGCCCATACTACAAATCCTAGGATGCCAATGGCTGATATAGCATAGATTATACCTAAAGTACCGAAAGATTCTTTTTTACCAGATTCTTGTCTAACAATGTGAGAAATTATTCCAAAAGCAGGAAGAATAAGAATATATACTTCAGGGTGTCCAAAGAATCAAAATAAGTGTTGATATAGGATGGGGTCTCCTCCTCCTGCAGGGTHGAAGAATGATGTGTTTAAATTTCGGTCTGTTAGAAGCATAGTGATCGCTCCYGCTAACACTGGTAAGGATAAAAGTAGTAAGATAGCAGTAATAAAGACAGCTCAAACAAATAGTGGTATTTGGTCAGCTGTTATACCATATGATCGTATGTTGATAACAGTAGTTATAAAGTTAACTGCTCCTAAAATAGATGACACCCCTGCTAAATGGAGTGAAAAAATTCCAAGGTCAACTGATGCACCAGCGTGTGMGATTGCTGAGGCTAATGGAGGGTATACAGTTCATCCTGTGCCAACTCCACTTTCAACTATTCCTCTTGTTAACAGTAAGGATAGGGATGGTGGAAGTAGTCAAAATCTTATGTTGTTTATACGTGGGAATGCTATATCGGGCGCCCCTAATATTAAAGGTACTAATCAATTTCCAAATCCACCAATTATAATTGGTATTACTATGAAAAAAATTATAACAAAAGCATGCGCTGTTACTACAACATTATAGATTTGGTCATTACCAATCAGCCTACCGGGTTGCCTTAGCTCGGCTCGAATAATTAAACTCAGTGAAGTTCCTACTATACCAGCTCAAGCTCCGAAAATAAAATATAATGTACCAATATCTTTATGATTAGTAGAAAACAATCATCGTTGCAT